AATCAAAACGGGATCCCTTTTCATACGTAGGATAACCGCAGAGGCAACTATAAAAAATGAAAAAAACAAAAGGTAGTTTACTTGCTTAGTGTGAAACGCTAAGGAAACGGCAGAAAAAATGAATTCGCCCGAAGAGGGCTCGTTTGGAACAAGTTCCACCGGGCCCGAAGTGAGGAATAGCCATTCTAGAAAAAGCATGCCCCCCTTCTTTTTTAACAATATGAAATCCACACTTTGACACCTAAGATTCCGTAACGGGTAGATACTTCCGCAGGAGCATAATCTATTTTCTGGTTAAATACATTACGAGATATTTTTCCATACTTTCCGCATTCAGTTCTAGCAATTTCTGCGCCTTTTGATCGACCTGAACAACATATACGGATCCCCTCAACCCCTTTTTTCATTACTAATGGAATATCCTTCACTATTTTACTAAAAATGGAACGAAATGATCTTGTTTTGTTTCTCAGTTGAAAAGAGATGTCTTGAGCAATCGGAGAAGCACTTTGATAAACAGATTTGATCTTGACCGACTCAATTAAGGTATTAGTGTTTGTTCTATTAGACAACAAAGATCGCATTTTTTTCACTTCGTTCAAATAAGAGTTGTACCCGTACGGAATTATTCTGTTTCTCAGTATGATCTCTATCATCATCTCTATTCCCCTTATCAATTCTCCTATCCTACCTAGGTCTATGAATTTCTCTATCAATTCCATTACCTTATCCTTACCCATGAGGTTCCAACATTTGATCCTTAATTGACCTAGGAGTTGTTCCCGGGCATCCTCAAAAAAAAGGTTATTATACATCCCAATCCCATCCCTTGGAAAGAAAAAGGTAGCACCGAAAAAAGGAAAGAGCGAGATGGTGGTTTTTGTTGTTCCCGAGAAGCGAAGATCATTCGCTTGGCGAATGAAGCGGGTCAACCTCTTTTTGGCTTCGGCCAAACACTTTTTCTCGCTGGTCGAGCTTTCTACAAAAAAAGCGATGCGAGAACGTATTCTCTTATCTAAGCTTCTTCCCTGTGCATTCGCTCCCCCCATCGTAGATGGTTCAGCCACGCCCGGTGCCACGAAATGATTGAGAACTACGACGGGGTCGAAATTCATTTGGTTCTTTGTATTCAATAAGTATTGCATGACCAAATAATTGAAGGAGGGGCGCACTGCAGGGAGGGTCCTTTTAAGTAGATGACTCGTCGGGCCGTCGGAGCGGGACTTCTTTGGCAAAAAGAACTTGAATAACTTAGTTTTTCTGAAGGAGTCGTCATTTTCTATCAGGAACGCTATGTCATTTACAACCCCGGCGTATTTCGGATGCTTGAAGGCCCTGCTGACCCGAAGTGATTTAGAAAGATTCTTCTTTATCGATGGTGATCGGTCATGGTATCCATAGCGTTGCTTCTTTTTCGGCCAAATCCTAATTTCGTTTTGCTTCTCCCGGTCGTCGAGCCTGATCGACTCGACTCTTTTCCCTGCCCCCCGGCCTCTCACTTCGTTTCGTTCTTCTTCTGTATCGTCGCTTGAATGAAGACACCCGATCGGCCCGACTTTCCCAAATGCCCACCACCGGCCCTTCTCCTTTCCGGGTCTGGATTTTTCGTGTCGTTTCAGTCGTCGTGGTCGACGGGGAAGAAAGAAATGAATGAATGTTCTTTTGGGAAAATTTATTATAATACACGTACCGAGACGAAAGCCAAAGGTCAGTCTCGTAGGTGGACGTATTGAACCGAAATAAGATCTCAGATTGACATCTTGATACACTGATTTACCATAATAATAAATAGAGTCAATGGGGACTCCGCCGTGGGAAGAGCCGCTTCTTTCTTGCTTGATAGTGGGGGCTTCCATTCACCAACGCAGACAAAAAGTGCTCCCCGAACCGTGCAGGATAGTCACCCATCACACGGCTCTCAAACCCAACCCGTGGTGGATCCCGGGGGGCAAAGTCAAAGCGCTTGATCCTTTGCCCCATACTTTGAGATGCTCCTCCCCGCCGATCAAGCAGCGACGCTGCTCGTGATAGGCTTAGCTTTAAGCCGCTATCGTTCGGTTCAAATAAGTCAAAAGTCCTTTCGGTCGGTTCGCTCAGGCGGTCTTCCCTTATCTTCCCTTACGTTCAGAGTGGTTTTGGTTTTTTAAAGGAGCACCGGCCGAGCGCCCTGAATGAATAAGAAATGGACAGCATAGGGAATCAATGATTCTTATTCAACCGAGTTGAAGCTAGCAACATGTCGATTACACACCGGAGGTTGGTAAGAACTGAGGGACAATGCCCCCCTAACCTAAGTGGGCCCGCCGGCAAAGCAACTGGTACTTGATCGGGCGGGGGGGGGGCGGTTTGGTTTCGCGCAGCGCCCTCGCAGCAGGAAGAGGCTGTTGTCATTTGAAAGGAAACGCCCCTTGTATAGGGTTCCAAACCTGCGTGAAAAAAAACGCCCTATATATTCTATTAGTAAAGCCTAAATGTCCTTCTAAAGCGCTAACGCGCCTTATATTATTTGGGAAAGCAACCTTTCGCCTTTATTGATATGATATAAAACAAGCTTACTTACTAATAAAGCGGCAACAAGCACCTTCTTTCTCAAAAAGTAAAGTTTCGCGCTTGTTGCTTTAGAAAAATGGCAGCGTTAGCGCTTTACTAATACTTATATATAATATATCAAGTAAAGGCTCTTCTCCTTTTCTACTAATCTACAACTCTCTTTACTGAGCGAGACTCCATCCATATCCCTACTAGTGGTTCTTTTTTTTTCTATTCTATCATTTGTTTGACAGCTTAAACCAGGCTCCATTTTAGAGAGTTTTCGGTCTTAATCAAGATAGGTCAGGGGCGCGTCAGAACGGTCGGTGGCTGCTTAGTCTCATCCGAGAATCTCTTTGTACTGCTTTTTTTCAAAGAAAAAAAAGAAAGAAGGGGTTCGATTTAGGCTCCTTCCCTTACAGAGCATAGCTGCGCTAGCAGGTACTACGAGCCCTCTGTCCCGCGCATCTAACCAGCTCGCGTGGTTCACCGGTTCCACCGAAAACTCTCATTTGTTGAAGCGGAGCATAGTGCGCTTTAGGCGCCGAGCGAGAAACGTCTCTTCTTTCGTTTCGATTTATTCACTGATCTGAAACTTTGCACTTGTTTTCTTATTGATTCCAGGGGCGGCGGCGTTCTTGAATGAAGTCTATCCGAACCGAATTAGCACTTCTCAGATCAGGCTAGGCCTCTCCGGCCGAGCTGGGCGCCGGGGCCCTGGATGCGCTAGCGATCGGCACATAGGGGAGTGGTTGCCCGGGTTTCTCGGCCTGGTCTCCTGCACCTCGCATTCATGATATCTACATTCAACTGTGCCCCGGAGACACGGTCGAAGCACGCCCGCCCAGTGTGCTTCTTTCACGACATGCTCTGGTCCCGGGTGTCTTCCAGTGGTCTTCTAGCGTTAGAAGAAGTCGTGTCCGTCCCGGACATCTGCAATGTCCTCCCACGCTTTTTTTTAATATAGGACAAACTGAAGGAAAAGACTGACCCATTCGGTGACTTTCGCGGTCGCCCTCACTGAACCGACTTGAATCTGAACTACGATTCAGATCAAGTCTTACCGACATCGGATTTCCTTTTCGTGCCATATGCGCTTTTACTTTACTTTACCCCTTTTGATTCCCGGTCCAATATTTGTTCTCGAAAGTCTTCGTTTTCGTTGCTCTAAGGTACACCCGAGCACCTTTTGGTGATGCGATGGTTTGATCCTATCCTCTCTCTCACTTGAAGCCTTCAAACAAAGAAAGCTACTCCGCTATATATACTAAAATTTTTTCATATACGAGATTTCTGTTCCATTCCTGCCGACACTAGCTGTATGTAAGACCACTATAGTATGATGGACTAGGCGTCCCCAACTGCTACTGTTTTTGACTTCCCCCAAAAGGTCTTTGGCAATCTCAATCCTATTCTTCTGCTTCTGCTTCTCCGTTTGGATACATGGTAACATGTCCCCCGTATTTGGCGAGGGAAAGGATGATGAGCGAACTCTTTCGAGCGGGGGAATATTCCAATTCCAATTTAAATTGCTAATTGAGTGAATTAAGCAAGGGGGATCTCGAATTGTCTACTTGAAGGGGGGAGGGGGGATGCTTCCCATCCCGCAAAGGAGCCGTTAAATCTTTTCTTTTTCGATTTCCATTTCGCGCTAGGGCACTCATCCGTTGCTTGTTTGTAGTTATGTCAGGCAAAGGTATTCTCCCTCTTTTTTTTTGAAGTCCATTTTTCGGTGGTTGGAAAGCGAGCGAAGACTTTAACCCGCTGCTCCTTTTTGGTCTCTCACCCGTGGAGTCCATTCACTCCACTGATCGAGCAAGCACGGCCGTATTCTACTTGCATGTGTTAAGCATATAGCTAGCGTTCCTTCTGAGCCAAGATCATACTCTTCTTTTGAGTATGATTGGGCCCTGCAGTGGTAGAACCTGGCGAACCAGGCGTACTACCGAACATTGATTCTCTCTCCGGAGCCTATATATGCAATATGCACCAACTCGAGAAAAATCAAAGAAAACTACAAGCAACTACATCAACAACCTCTATTCCTGACGTGAACGGACGCTTTCAGTTAGTTATACTTATAACGTTATATATATATATATAACAATAAAAAGCGTGTGATATCTATCAACAATAGTTTCAACCAAACTCTTAGTTTTCGAAGGCCGAAGAAGAATAGCTTGCAAGTTAGACAGAATTCTGGTTAACCGTGAGATTGTTACTCTCTTCTCCGAAGCTAGAGTTATTACTGGTACTAATGGACTATCTGACCATGCCCCAGGCATTATTCAGTTGAATCACTCAGTGCAGCACAGCCATAAACCTTAAAGGTTTATTAATGCGCAGTCTAATCATCCCCCCTTTCTCCGAACTGTGAAGCAAGCGTGGAATATCCGAGTTGAGGGCAACCCCATGTTCCAAGTGTCCAAAAGCTTAAAGCGGTCAAAGAGGCGCTGAAAGGTTAGAACGTTACCACCTTTGGCAAAATAGCTGAAAGAATCAACGTCCTTAAGGATGAGCTGTACGAGAAACCATTCTTGCGAAGGACCAAGGAAATGAGCAAGCAGCGATGGATTAAACTCGAAAACTATATGAACTTAATGCAATGCTTGACGCGGAGGAGTCTCTTATGAGACGGAAATCTCGGGTCCTGTGGTTGAAAAATGGAGATAGAAAGACAAGAACTATATGAGCTGCCTTATCCGATCTTTTGAGGGCTTTCCTATGAATTTCCTAGTTCCATTGGATTAGTTTTAGTTGAAGGACAAAGAAATGAAGTATATCGCTGCTTCGGCAAAACTGCTGGGGGAGTACCTGATAATGCCAATCGTAAGAAAAAAGGTAGTTCTCCTCCGGACCCTCGCTTTTCGGCTGAGTGGGGTAAGCCGCGTTCGTCTATCGAGCTACTCCGCTTCGCTACGTTCCTTTGCGCCCGTTTCACCATTTATACAGACTAAGACGGGCTTCTCGCCCCACCTCCTTTCGGAAGAACTAACCGCGATACTTTCAAAATTTTATTTAGCGGGAGCCTTGCTTTCATAATTGGATTCATCGGCTCTGTCACGACTTATCCACGAAATTCCAACACCGGGGTACCAAAAAAAAAAAAAGAAACCGTTGAAGTCTTTAGTAGATCTGGTTCGGTGGAGGGACTAGAAAAGAAAGAATCGGGCGGCGCCCTCTTTACTTTTTGATCCGAAACGGTGGCTGCTCGTCCAGATGCTAGATATCTACGCGGCGCAAACTAAGTTGATAGGGCCAAAGTAGTCTACTTGCTTACCATGCCTGAGGGAGGGCCTCCGTCGAATCATAAAATATCGTCAGAGGATAGACCAGAAAGAAGGTGTCAAAGGGCTTGGCGAAACGCCCCGAGGGAGTTTACCTGCTCCACCTAAATGTATCAAACAGCAGCAGCGTACAACAGAAAGAGCTAATCCGCAGTTCGTCGATATGTCCCTTACTCTTTACTAAACCTAGGCCCACACCTTTGCTCATTCAAAAAGGAAGATGCGCTCGGGGGCGGCTCTCAAAACAAAACCATAATAAAGATAAAGAAAGATCTTGAGACCGCCGCGGTGCGTACATCGTAGATTAGGAGGAATAACCATCAGAAAAAGACTCACCTCCAACTGAAGCGGACAAAGAAGAAAGGAACTCCGTTTTAGCTTCACCCCAATCGAAGGCCCGTATAGACGCTCCGACAACTCAACTACTACTGCGGGTCAACCCCCGTCCCCTCTCCTTTCAGTCGGCGGGTAACCTCCTCCTTCTTTTGCTTTGTGATTGGATGAACCGGCTTTGAATGAATCTGCTTTGGAACCAGCCTTGTATTAGTCTTAGTATTTTCCATTTTTATTTAAGAATAGGCGGTCAAGTACCATTCCTATTTGTCCACGAAGCGAAGCCAACAGAGATAATATCTCATTCCGGTTTAATCTCTTAGTAAGGAACCGCCGATTGATGGTTTGAACGGAGTAGCCCGACCAAAAGAATTGGAGTGTCTGGGCGAGGAACGGAGCTCTTTTCGTTGCTTCCACTGCCGCTTTCTCCGGATCTTCCTATCCATAGAGAGAGCGGGCAACCTAATCGGGTTTAAATCAAGAAGAGCGGGTGTTCGGCATTCCAACTCTGGCATGATCAAGGCCCCAGCAGCTCGGATAGGAGTTCAAATTCTTATGTTTTCGTATGCTTCCATAAAAAAATTCCTACTAATTAACTAGATATGGTTCAAAATGCTACCAGACACATGCCAATATCAAACTTCCTCCGCCTGGACTGATCTTTATTAAATCCCCTGAGCAATGCGCAGAATTTGCTATATTGAAAGCGGCTTTCATAAGTAAGCAAGTACTGTTGACGAGGCAAGGTCTTTGTGAGACCTAACCGTGGCAGTTCGAATAAGAGTTACCGACCGGCGAGCACACCGAGCTTCAATTCGAGATGGAACAACGCGCGAAACTCCTGATTTCCATGACCTGTGGATGACATAGCTTAGCTTGAGGATGCCGCTGCTCTTTCCCACCAAGGGATGTGACTTGAAATTTCTCGAATGCACTGGTGCTAGGTCGCCAGGATAAACAAAAACTATACTTCCACTTCTCACAGATTCTGTAGTGACGGAATGGCTCTTGTATTTATCTAGCTATTTAATTATTTCTGGTGAACCCTAGTCAATTCCATCATACCGGAAGAAGCCAAAGGCAAAGAAGTCTAGAAACTTCTCCGACGACATCATATGTTAAAGAGAGTCTCGTCGTGTTCAGGCGGCTAAGCTTACCAGCAATAGAACTACTTAAAGTAGGCTGTTCGCTCTCTGCCGGTCGGTTTGATCCCAATGAGGGAGCTCAAAGCAACCAGAGTTTCTGCCTCAACTAAACCTGTTCCTATCTTTCCTTTCGAAGCGGTATATGCGGGACTTTTAAGATCTAGCTCTTTTCCGGGCAAATGATTCAAATGAGAGCTGTGGAACACATGCATAACTGGATTAGCTTACTATTGATGATAGGGCCCAAGGAACAGAGGCACCAGACTTAGTAAAGTAAAGGGGGTTTATCTCTCTAAAACAGAAACAGAATAGGAGACTCAGATCTAGGCCCTTCGGGCAGGCGATCCCAACATATGACAGCCCGGGGCAGCAGCCGAGGTTAGGGCTCTTGCCATTGGATTTAACGATAACTCTCGGCGCAACGTTAAATTAGGGTCTAAAATAGGCTGTTTTGGGACTTTCAAGGGCAGCAAGCAGTAGATATGTGTTTACGATACCGAGGTCAATGCATGAAAAACACTTGCTGGTTCATCCAATCGCAAGACGAAAGAAGAGGTATAGTTTTCCAACCGGAAGAAGAATTCGTGCAGAGGCAGCTAAAGAGCTCTAAAGCATTGGCTTGCCCCTCATGGATACGGTAGCTCTCTAGAGAGCTTCTATGCCTTTCAGTTTCAAACTAAACAGAGGAGGAAACTCAAATTGGAAGAGGAGTGGAAGTAGCTCAACTGGCAAGGAAGAGGAGGCAGCCAAAGGCCATTAAACCTCGAGAATTGGTTAGACCAGACAGGAATAGAAAAGAAATTCGTTGGTTGTTACAATCTACGTTTGGGGGATGTCTTGGCTTTGTGATTGACAGATATAGATTCATCTCCACCCTTCGCGGGGCTCCCCTTTTTGTAAGAATTTGTGCATGAGCGACTTAGTGGTTAGCCGAGCTAGTTACTCACTCCATGGCATGATGGGAAAAGCCCCCTTCTGATGGTTGAGCGGGTAAAGCCCTTATGAAAAGAGTGAACCGGGCGTAGCGTAGAGGCTGCCAAGAGAGCTTTAAACCTCTATCTTACACCTGGCAGGAGATGTAAATACTTACTTTCGGGTTATTGGCCTCTGGAACAAAAATCATAGGATGCTAGCTAGATTGATTGGTAGATTAGAGGTCTTCCGTCTAGCCTTTTGCTCCTTATCTCAGACAGAGCACAACGGGTAAGGAAAGTGCTGTTATGTTAGGCCGGAGTGTCTTTTTCTTCAGGGAGAGGCTCGTCGAGCAGCATTTGGTGATTTCATTATCCGAGAGTGGGACGAAGTCTTTCTTTTCCTTTTAAATTCTTAAAAAAAAATCCGCATTCAGTCTCTCAACTGAGATCTACGACATTTCCTCTAACCTTTGGTAATGTAAGCTAATCCAATAATGGAACTACGGAATCTGTAGCATGTTTACCCAACCTCTGCCCTTTAGATAATGCATCCGATGAAAGAAGGCTAGCTTTCGTTAGGGAATTTCTCATCACAGAAGGAACGAAGTAGCTTGATCGAAGATAAGAGAGAGGAGAAAGCCATACGGGATGATATTCTAGTACTTTATAGCACAGTTTACCTGTCATTGATAGGGCCCTGGTATTATGGTTGAGCAAGTAAACAACTACCTTGATTTCAAAGCGCAACCGCTGTTCAAAGAATATCAATGCGGCGGGAGTATAACTATGGCATTAATAATTAGAATTCGGAAACCTTTGTCAGTCAAGTCCAAGTCTGCCTCTCTCGAAAAAAGCTTAGCCATCGTAGAGCGGTCGACCTAAACGAGAATGGATACGGCATGAGAGACGATACGGACGAGTCATAAGCGCGGTCGGGGGTCCCATCCCTTTTGCAGGGAATGGTTTTTTCCGGTTGTTTGTTCCTTGGTCGAAACATCGGGTACCGACTCATTGAAACAGCAAAACTTTTCTGTAGGATATATGTGGTTGCACCGGAACTACTCTACTTTTTGGAGGGGCTCATCAAGCGCTTTCTCCAACTTGCTCGCGGGTTGGCCCAATTTATTCTTATCTATATTCCTCAACTGGTACTTGATCGTCATTATGTGAGAATCCCCTTTCTTTTGAAACGGAGTCTAACTCTCCCTCGCCATTAAAGATACCGAACCAAGTCTCTACTAAAGTGAAATCGGCTCTGCTCATCCCAAATAGATATGATATCTTCCAGATTTAGGAATATAAATGAAGCCCTTTTTTATTCCAGAATAGAATACGAGCGAGAGTCCAGTTACTCTGTTTCATCGAAAACAGAACGTAATAATCTTATAGAATATCTGGAGTCGTATAAGTTAAGATTCATTCAATGAGCATCCTTTATTTCATAGAAATTGGGGCAATAGAATAAAAAACCAACCGATCCAACTTTCAGGCATCAAGATACGTTTCGGGCGTGGATGAAACTCATAAGAGATTCCCAACATATCAAAAGATTTCCGTTCTTGAAAATCTTCACTTTTCAAAATCCAGAAAACAGATGGGATTCTAGGATTTGATTCCTCCCTTTGGCAAAGACTTATTTGCATACCTATTCCGGTTGATCCACACCATACTGTATTCTCGTAAGATGATACACACTAGCTAACAATCCGCCTGGTGCTACATCATAGGCATACATGGAATAACTTTTGATTCCTATCCTGGATTTGGAATCATCGTAAGGAGAGGGCTGGGGGCTATGTTGGGACGAGATTGAACGTATCAATATACATTTCCTTTCCGTCAACTAAAGTCTGTTCCTTTCCCCCGTAAAAATGAAATGGCAATAACTCATCTCGGGCAAGAACCCTTAAAGGCAATAACTCGTTTCGTCGATCAAGAAATTCAACACTGGGGTGCAGCGCAGGGCTTCCACTCAAAGAGGAAGCCCCAGCGGAACGGTCAACTAAGAATGAACAATTAGAATTGACTAAAGAAGATAGAGGTAGCTTGCTTACTTAGTGCTTGCGCTAAGGAAGAAAGAAATATTGTATCACTTCTTTTCTATACTGATTGAAATTTCGTTGCTGTGTCAGAAGAGAAGAAGGATAGCTATACTGATTCGGTATACTCTAAAGACACCCTCGGTACCACTATTGAAAATCTCACTTAAATTAAATCTCAGTGAATTTCCATTTACTGATCCTATCTTTCACAGAATCGACCCCCCGCTTTTTCTGTACATGAATATGTGGAGCTCAGCATGTCTGGAAGCACGGGAGAACGTTCTTTTGCTGATATTATTACCTGTATTCGATACTGGGTCATTCATAGCAAACCTATACCTTCCCTATTTACTTTACTCGACGAATTAAGGGGTTTGGTTATTCGTCAGCACGGGTTTAGCTTCCTCTTCCTCTTGGATTGCGTCAACCGCTCAAGTGAAGCCAAAAAGGGAGGATTTCCGAAAGGCTCCGATCCAGTTAAAATCCGTTTAAGCTAAAAGCACCGGTTTTCTCCCCAGGCAAAGGCCAGTCAACAGCCAGTCCACAAGAGAACCCCGAAACGGGAGCAAACCCCCCTTCTACCTTTCTTTCTTTCAGAACCTTTCTCGCCTGCCGTTAAATGAAAGTTTATTTGAGTTCCCAATGGCTGGTGAAAGTGAAATAGGAGACCTCAAGCTGCCATACTTGACTAGAACCGAAGGAAGATCTCTCACACCGGCAATGGAAACTAGATGTCAACGAGCGGCACATAATTGAAATTGGACAACCTCACCCCCCAGTGAATGTAGTCGGATGGACAGATCGACTGTCGCATGATCGAGTGTGAGCGCATGATCGACTGTTAAGGTAGGACCTTCAACAAAGAGAGTTGATCAACAAGTTCAGACTATTTTCTGTCAATTCGGCTGTCCTCTCATTTCTATTATAAAATCAAATGTCTTGAATCATTCGATATAAGGGCTTCACTTCAAAGAGGCATAGGAACAATGTCCCGAAACTGAAGATGAGACTGAAAGCTGCCATACGAGATTAGAGAATAGAAAGTAAGGAACTGTTAGAAATGGAATATGGATCTTGCCCATATATATGTACTTTATTTTATCTTCTTTCTTGTCGGATTCTCTGGGGGATAAAGAAAAAGTATATGCCCCGGACTCGCGATTTGGGGATTTCCCTGGCTAGGATGCTAAAGATCGGATGCTGCCTCCTTTAAGGAAGGTGCCTAGCCTTGCTAAAGGACATGCTACCACCCTACCAAAGCCGACAAAGTAAAGCAGGAAAGTCATCAGGTGACGAAGACGGAGGAAAGGCAAAAAAGGTCAATAAAAGCTTCTTATGTGGCATTTGGCATTTGTCCAAAAATCCCATTCTATGTCTATGCCATCTTATTTACTATGGATTCAACCTCTCGATGCTCCCCTTGTCCTTCCGGGATGTCGAAAGCTTCAGTCAACACAGTCCTTAGCCCACATCTATCTAATAAGAGTCCTTACCCCGCATTCATCAATATCAATAAAAGTAGCAGGCGTGAAGGTTTAGTATACTCACTTCTAGTTACCGCACAACGTCCTATCTTCATTCCCTTGGAACTATGTATTGCAGTTGGCAGATCACAGAAGGAAGTCAATAGCATACTAGAGTAGAGGGTAGGGGGGAAGGTACTGATTTAGCAATACAGCTAAACCACTAATTATCTAGGCGCCTATCTCTTTTCTTTTGTTACAGAATTCAAGAGTCAGGCATGAAAGATCAGAGAAAAAGGAATCAGTCTTAGAAGTTCATAGATGGTTAAATGCAGTCCTCGGAGAATAACTAGGAGAGAAAGAACTAAGAAGAAATAACTCTAGCAACAGGGAAAGAAAACTCCTAAGAGTAAGAGCCGCCCTTCGTGTAGGAAGGTGTAGGAGCGAAGCCACTCTTGCCCCTTCTTCCACTAGTCTTAGAGCTAGGAACTGGGAAAGAGTAACCGAGAAAAGGCATGAAGGGGCTTACTAATAATAAAGAGAAGGCATGAATGAAGGAGCCTAGTCTATTTGAGGCGGGATGCCCAAGAATAGAAGTAGCCATATGCCGAAAATCGTCTTCTGTGATGTCAGGGAGAAATCGTCTGCTCACTTGCGACAAGAGGGCATTCTCTGCCATTGATTCTAGCACAACCGATTCTCTTACTAAAGAGGTTGTAGAATAAGATGTGATGCTACTACTTCTATTGAGACGTAACCACCCAGGAAAGCCAGATCCGGATAAAGGGGGCAATGTCCTGACTTTCGCTTTAGGAAGAAATCCAGACTTTGGAGCTCAGCTTAGGGATCAGAGGCGAACCACCTAGTATGGTACACAATCAGTTCACTAAGACAATCGGAGTGACCGGGCTATGAAGTCCACCCAGCTTTTCGGGTTTACCGAGCAACACTCGTGGAATGGCGATTCGGAGTTAGGTTAACGGGCTTGAAGGCGTGACCCCTTTGATTTTCTTTATTTGGCGGGGTTACCGCGGTTCCTTCGACTTTCGTTTCGGGATTAACGGGACCCTTATATTTACTCAGACTCCGATTGGTAGGCAATCAACAGTCATAACAACGAGATTCCCCACTGACTGCCTCTATCAGATAGTACGCAGGTCTTTTTCCGGAAAGAACTCATTTTCTAATAGAACTGGTTTGCAATAATATGTGCTGCTCCTCCTTCTCTTGAGAGTTCCCTCGGGCAAAGAGCAATCCATCCTTGTACCCATACAAAGACTCACTCTTTAGGGAAAGTTATTTCTTCTTCTTGGCGAAGAGAATCAGTAAGACAATCGGGATAGCGGAATGCCTGTCTATGTCTAAGGGGGTGGAGGATAGGAAAATACTTTATAATAGATAGATAGATAGACACAAACGAAAGAAAGCCCTGGGTGAAGAGAAGAGTGCCTATGTCCCGTCCCCATTGGGTAGGTAATCAAGAGGTAGAACCAGGAGATGAACCAATGAATTCCTCTATAAGATAGTATGCAGGTCTTTTTAAAGAACTCACCTTTTAGGGTACAAAACCGATTCTCTTAGAAAAGGGGTTCGTGAAGAATTCGTGAATAAGATGTCCTGCGTTCGGACTTAGAGTGACCCCGATAAAGCGGACAACCTGGAGGGAATTCCTCACAAAGAGGAAAGCCTTAGCTTAGCCTTCTAAAGTAGACGATTTTCCACCTAGAATGAATGTGAAAAGAAGATGAAAGAATCGTGTGATACTATAGCTAGCTAGATCCCCAGAGGAATCGCTCGACTTAGCCCTTTGGCGGGCGGGCTTCGAGGACCCTACAACCTAATTCTTTATGCATGGATGCAGGTATTATTATCGCTTAACGCTTGTGCTAAGGAAGAGCCAACTCCTTTCTTTGGGATCAGCGCTTGTGGTACAATCCATTTCTTTTATAGTACACAACCGAGTCTCTTAATAAAGAGAAGTTGGGGACATAGTAAACCTCCTACTATAAGAGCGATTCCCTGGGACGTAATCAACGGGAGAAACCACTTGCTCTTTCGCGACTAGATATAGAACTCTATTTGGAAGTGCAACTGGCTTTCGAACCTCCGCTGAGAAACCATAGCCCGCTCTTCGCTGCCTCTTCCTTTGGTCGAGTGAGCTTTCGCTTCCTTGCCGTATCCATAGTGGCAGCCTCCGCTTCCCCGCCCGGTACTTGAATTTCGTATTCGGTAGAAAACCTTCGCGTTCATGAAGGGACATCGAGTGCAATCTGTTCCTCGCCCTCGTCCACTAGACATGCTACCTCGATTTGTGCGACCCTAAAAAAAAGTGGGTCCCGTGCCGTGCCACCTAGCTCTGCATAGATGGGTCGGGTAGGTGTGCCGATTCACCCCTTCCCCATCCATGGGGTCTCTGGCCTTTCTTTATCTCTGTGATGATACTACAAGGCAGGTTCTTGTGCCCGCTGTGTCCCTCCCTCGTTCTGTCCCCGACTCTTGTGAGCCTGGTGATTGAACCCTTGTTATTAGTTGGATTGGCGCCGTTGTTTGCCTGAGCCTGTGAAGCGGTAGAAATGATCGCTACCATCTTGCACTCAATCGAAAGGACCCTGCCTAAACTACCAAAAAGGCTTCGATTCGAGATTCTAACTCTAAATGGATCTCTAATTGGCTTTTTCACTTGCTTAACACATCTATAGCACTTCCTCCCTCTAACCCTTATACAATGGATCGCCATAGAAAGGCTTAGCAGAAGGACAGGATTAAACTGGCTTTCCCCGCTTACTCACTGTATGGATTGTCCCTTGCTGAAACTAGATATCCTTCCGCCACAGACAGACTCAGAGGATTCCGGTGGGATTGAATCCTGTCAAGGAAGCGGCACTCTAGAGGGGAAGGAACTGTCTAAAAAAGAGCTCATTTGCTCATTCGCTTACACCCTTACAAGAGCACTTACAGGACAGGGAGAAAGACTAGACATATTAAAATGGGACTTTGCTACTGGTTAGCGAGTCAGAGACGATTACGAGGGCTCCCAACAAGACTATAGTTGCTAGTAAGATTCATGAAAGACTTTTACACTACAGAAAATATGCTAGGCCTAGTACTGGTAGACACCTTATATATATTAGTATTATTACTCGTAGTCTCCCGTAAGTTCAGGTACGCTTGGTATGAAACGTATTCCTTAGGCCCTTAGTCAAAACGCAGGGAAGAGAGAAGCAACTAAAACTGTAATTGTAACTGGATACCCCTCTTCACTAGCCTCACTGGCTTCCACAGACTCAGGGGTTTTATGTACTACTGGAAATAAGATATGCTAGAATGGAATATGCTAATACAGGAGGTAATATCCCATCGATAAGGAAGGACTTCAATTCAACTGTTTCGATGGGACTAGACAAATTAGCCACATCCAAGGGATCTAAAAAAAAAGGGAAGTCAGAACTTGCTGGCTTTACTTGCTTTGCCTTCAAAAGAGGTTATGGTTACACTTCCCCTTTCTGGCTTGCTCATATCATAAAATCACTTTCTTGACCTGGCCGGGGTCTAAACTTTCCACTTGTACCAGTATTGAGATGTTTTGGATTTGGATTTGGAGTTGGAAGTGGTATCATCAAGGTAACTAAACTCATCTTTTCTGTACAGAGAAATAGGCATAGAAACAGAAACGGAACCTGGTCATTTTGTTTCTATGATTGAGATTCACCACTATTATGAGAAAGGGGAGATAGGCTTCCTTGGTCCTACTTACCTTACTTAGGGAAGACAACACAACGTTGAGCTGTAAGTACATTAAGGAGAGTGCAAAGCACCAGAGAAAAAACCCATCTTCCTTGATAGGGGGAACTCTCTCTTATTGTCTTGCTAGCTTGCAACCATACCATCTTACAGACCCTACAATCGGGACCTTCTTTCTTACCCTCAGGGGGGAGACCGGATTCCTTTCTTTCCTATTTAGAACTGCAGATTTGTCTTTGTCGCTGGTTCGGACGTGCATCGGCGGCCCCCTTTCCACTTCAATCGTGGAAAGTCAGAAGCAAGAATCATTGATTCCTGACCCCCTTATCTACGACAACTCCAGATCAACAAATTTTCCTTCTAGTTGAGAACCACTAAGGGTAAGAGCAGCATCTTAGGTCTGATGAGAGCCTGATCTACTCTACGACAACCCTGATTGTTGTATTCTCGGTCCCCTACCTTTACTATTATTAGTAAAGCCCTCTCCTTGGGATCCCCATCTGTGTAACATAAGCCTTATTGTATTGCGCGCTGAACTATTTAGCTTTCTCCTAGTGCTTCCACCCGCGGTTCTTCGTTCCTCAGCTCTTTATTGCTTTTATCTCGACACACTGCCCCTGCTTTGGCTTGTAGGCTTGTTAGCTTCGAAACCTCTGCTCTGGAAGCAGCTTATGCCCCGGACCTTATTGAGCACCGGGATAGGAATATTAATAAGGCTATGTGCGAACTCTCGTAGATCACTCCCGGATGTAACCCTTTTGCTGTCTCGTAGCGTAGCCCATCCTTATGCTATCCATAAGCCTTCTCGTTGACAACCACATAGGGATAGGAAGATGTTGAACGAATAACGAGTTCAGTCAAGCAGGATGTTAAAACAGAACTTGCTCGACCACAGCACAGGGAAAGGAATTCACTTCTTTGCTAGTCCTCTTCGCCCTCTATACCCTGATGTTAGCCAATAGCCTGATTCTAGCTTTGCCTGATTGTTGTATTCTACGCCCCCTGATGGTACTGCTAGAACAGAAGCCTGATAGTTGCCCTCGAGTCTCACTACTTCTATTACCTGATCGCACCCGGATGCCTAACATCATTGAGAACAGGAGACCCCGGATGTAACCCTTCTTTCAGTCTTATCCGCCCCCTTATTAGGCTTTCAGTGAAGTGAAGGAAGAAGGGTTCTTATAAGAGAATGAGGTACCGTTCGGACCCCTTATTCGCAAGGGTTCCTCACTCAAGTAAGGGTGATAACGGGAAGAGAGAAGTTATCTATTAGCTAGGCTGGTGGAGGTCCTCAATCGATCTCTAGCCGTGTCTACGCCATATCTGTCTCAAGTGTTAGTTTTCAGCGGGTGAGGAGTTGAAGGGCCATGTTTAACAATGTTGTCCACTGGAACCCATTCCATGGTTTTGTTGCCTTCGGCTTTGCTGAGGTTATCATGGAGATTTCAGGCAAACCTTCTTCCTCCTTAATCTTTAGCTGAACACGAGTTCGCGGAGGTGTAATGAGTTGGGATGGATCGAACTTTCCTACTTCGGGCTCTGTTACCAGAGGATGCCGCTTCATCAGCTTTGCGCTCATGTGAAATGATTAAATCCCGAAAGTCTTCCCTTCTCTGCTTCATGCATTGCCGCTCGATATACTCTTGCATTTCGATCATGCGATAGCTTTGGTCAGGGTCTTCTGGAGGTGATTCTTCCACTGACTCGCAAGGTATAGAGTTGACAGCTGTGGTCACTTCTGTGAGTAGACGCATCATGGGGCCCGGCCCAGTGGGAGGGTCAGTGGACCACTGTGGATGAGGTATCATTGGAGGTGGAGCTAGAGCCGCTATGTTTCTTCTCGGGTAAAGGACAAGATAATCAAACTTTCCTGATGGGTCTCCGAGAAGGTCTACCTCAGGATCTCCTGCTTCATATCGTTCCCGTCATTTTTGCTGATAAGTTTTATTCTTTCTCGGCTTAGGCTTCCGTTCTCTCTCGGCTTCGAGCTCGAGATCAGTTTCTTGTGCATTTTGGAAACAATCATCACAGTCGCAGATGTCCCACCATATGTGGCCTGATTCAGTCTTCCCTTGATAGATGGGTGATCCATCCAAAGAGTAGGCGATGATGGGGAATTCAGAGGCTGCAGCGGGCCGAAGTGTTCCATTCTTGATTTGAGGGGCAAGAGCAGTAAGTGTGAATGCTGGCTGATGTTGTGTTGTGCCAGTGGGCTGAGATGGTTTCGATTCTGAGGGGCCTGCCGAGCGAACCATGTTGATTTCAGGGAGATCATTCTCTGTTTTCAATTCTCAAGTTCAAAGCGTAGCAGGTGTTGTTCTCGGAGATCTTGGATCTTGTGTCTTAAAGCGAAACATCTGTCAGTTGTATGACCTGGACTTCCCATGTGATAGTAATCTGGATCAAACTTTCTTTGTTCCTTTTTGGGAGGTGATGGATTAGGTCTCGTGCCTTCTCCTGTTGGTGCTTGTGGTTGAGGAATCTGAATCCCAGGTTGGTTAGTCTGCTGAACCTGTCCTGGTGATAATATAAGGGGCTGCTGAGTGGATGGCTGTACGTATATTCTCTGCTTTTGTGGATGGTCATTTCTAGACGGGGCGGAGGTGATGACCTGAACTTCTCCTCCTTTCGGCCCGGTTTCTGTTCTTTTGGTCTGTACCCTCCTCGGGATAGTGCTCGTTCCTGACTGTTCCAGCAGCGACTGCAATGCCTGTATGTCAACCAGGCGCCCTGATTTGACTCCATCTTCCACTCGCTCACCTACTATGACCAGGTCTGCGAAACTTGACGTAGTGTGCCCGATAAGGTGGGAGTAGTATGGATCTTTCAATGTGTTGAGGAAAGCACCGACCATCTCTTTTTCAACCATCGGGGGTTTGACCTGTGCTGCGAGTTCCCTCCATCGTTGGGCGTATGCCCTGAATGACTCGCTACCCTTTTTCTGCATACGTTGGAGCTCGAATCGGTCCGGTGCCATTTCAGTGTTGAACTTGTATTGTGACAGGAAGGAAGTGGCTAGGTTAGACCATGTTCGGATCCGGCTGTGGTCTAACTGGACGAACCACCTCTGAGCAGGGCCGGTCAGACTTTTTTTGGAATTGCTGGATGAGTAGTCTTTCATTATCGCCGTATAAACACATTTCTCCACAATAGACTTTCAAATGGGTAAAAGGACAGCCTGTTCCATCATATTTGTCTAAGTCTGGAGTTTTGAACTTGTGGGGGAGTTTCATATCCGGGAAAAGCATAGGTCAGAGAAACTGGTACTGCCATAAGAGTCGATCCCCTGTAGGCTTTTGACCTTTTCTTCTAAGCTCTCTAGCTGATTGGCTACCTTCTTTTCTTCGGCTTTTTTCTTCAACTTGTCATCCTGATTACCCTCTTGGGACTCTGGGATGGTGATGTAAACTGCATTCTGAGTGGTGACGGGAGGATTGCTGGTGACCTGAGAGGATCCTGGTCCTATTTTGAATCTCTCTATTGGAACTTATACAAATATGGATACTGGGTCTATTGAAAATATAAAAGATACTGCTATTCCCACAACTGCCACTCCTCTAACTGGATCGCTGGGAACTGGCATTAGAACTCCATGGGCTTATGTGCCTTAAAATAGGACTCGAAATGCATCTGAAACTGCTTCGTTTGGACCGTTTAGCTCGTTTAGACCGTTAGACACGCTAGGATAGAAAAAGTAGCCACGTTACGTTAGGCCTCTTAGCCAAGGTCTTACAGGTATGCCTCGTATGCTCGGTATGAAACTTCTTCCTTATGCCCTTCTTTAGCTATTACGCTCGTTAGCATGTTATTAATTGTGGTAGAACCTGGTGAACCTGGCGTATCCCCCACATGATATCGTTATTTGTCTATAAGGGTGTCTACATGTAAAGGGTCTTTTGTGGTAATGTAAAGGGTATTTCAGCATCACTCTCGCTACCAGAAAAGAAAGAAGTAGGGCAATAAAATAGCAGGTATGTAAATAGATGGGCTCACGCTCTCCACCCCTCTCTTGATATGATAGTAGGAGTCCCTGCTATGGCACTATCTGACGTTAAGACGAAGATGAGGGGTTCTTCTGCTTCTTCCCTATCAAGTTGAGGTCTCTCGAGCCAGCTTGTCTGGTTTATCGGTCCCCCCATAATAGCATTTGGCGTAGAATGAGAGGCTAATAGATAGAGTAGGCAGCAGAAGCTCAACAAAGTTCCACGAGGGAATATTAAGAGTCGCTGAAGATTATAGGACATCTGACTTTGTCGCCTCTTTGAGGCATTCCCCCCCAGGGAAGTTGTTTGTTCCAGTCACTAAGCGTCCTCCCTTTATGGGAAAGGATTGAATTGCGTAGAATGGGACGCTGATAATGGGACGTTTAAGTTTTGTACAGGATTGAGTGTCTTTCTTTGGAGGCCCCCAATGCCTAACCTAATAGGGGATTCCCCATAGATGGATCAAGAAAGTAGGGCTCTTATCTTTCAACGCCTTTCGTGGTTTGGGAGGAAATCTCAAGAGTCCGCCCGAAGAGATGAAGGAATGAATGCGTAAAGTCGAGAGTACGCCGTCTGGAAGCGGGGCTATTAGGGGCCAACTCATAAATTCGAATGCTACTCTTTATGGTTCCAACCCCTATTTTAAAATAAAGACTCTTCGGGATGCCCTTTTCTCATTCTGCGGGAAGTGCTGATCGTAGCTGGGTCAACGACTTCTTTTGGTATGGGTGTCATGAGACGCTATCTCAGATGAGAATAGGCAAAGACGCAGCCGAAGCCGCCTCTGAGGAGATGGCCTAATTTCTATTCTATCTATGGAAATTTCAATCGAGAATAATCGCTTTAAAGTCACGTTGAGGCCTGTCTTTGAACATAATAGTTGGCACGAGAATCCTTCTCAGCGGAGTCAGAGTCTTTATTTTAAAATAGGGGTTGAGATCGAGGGTAGTTTGATTATGGGAACCGAGGCCGGAGACTGTGACGCCGCTACTGGTACGCTTATCCAAAAGGCAGGGGTAGCCCGAGAATGCCGCTCCCCCTTGACCGTAAGCTGGTTGTCCCGTGTTATCCATAGTTTGGGAAAGGGTTCGATCCCCATCGTCGATGAGTAAGCAATTTTTTTTCCTATCCGTTCCGTGGCATGAACGAGAAGCATCCTCTGATCAGATCTCAGTCTATCTATTTACTTCATAGGGCCTTCTCTATAGCCGAAGACTCGTCAGTGTGAGGCCTGTCACGTCAAATCAAGTACTAGTAAGAACAGAAGGGCATCTAAGGTATGAAAACCTGTCTAGGAAGAATGTACCGAAACATCATACTAAAAGCGCTGCCTTACTAGAATAATGTATGAGGATGGACAGATCGAGTGCATTTCCACTCATGGAGAGGGGGAGATTTACACTAGATTTCAGAAGTGGGACAAAGAGAGGCTTTTTTCGAGTCTTTGTCTCCGATACCTCCTCTCAGGGCAGGGAAGTAGCCTTCTATCTCCGACCGAGCAAAGCGCCTTGCTGGTTCTAAATAAGAGAGTAGGCGTGCGTTTGGTTTTGTTAGGATTTCCGTATCTGCCCACCTTCCTTTATTTCAAGGTGAGATAAGTGCTCTATAGTCTGGTCATTTTTTGAGTATCTGAATCATAGATTATGCCATACTATTATATGGATTTCTTCCACGTGCAAATCTACTCTCTTGGGCTATCTCCCGCGTAGGAATGTCTTGTATCGGCCCATTTCTTGCAAGAAATCTATGTGAGGTTAGTTTTGTCAAATAAAGTAAAGGTCGTGGTCCAATACTAGCTCTATCTCCGAGTTACTTAGAATATACAGAAGAGGGGGACCTATCCGAGTCCTCCACAACTGATTGTGTAAGAGTTGGGCGGGGGATGAGTTGATGTTGCTGGAGTTAAGCGATACGAGCATAAAGGAAAGAAAGCAATTGATGTCCTTTCGACCTCGGCAGTCGATCCAGAAGGAACTCCTATTGCGCTAACAAGGGGAATTAGGGAAAGAAATTCTACACCAGATAGAGCATAAAGGAAAGAAACCAGATATACCATAAGATTGTGTAACAGACTAGTCGGCTATTTATTGTTCCTACAGGAAAGAGTAGGGTGCCCTACTAATTGTCTAAGAGACTAGTTCGCTCTTCCTGCGGCCAGGCATAAATCTAAATAGAGTGAGGCCTCCCCTAGTAGGGTCCCAATAAGTAGAAGTTATCTTTTTGGCCCCGAATATGCCTTCTTTGTATTAGTACAAGAATGTGTCTATCTCCGAGGGAAATAGGCATAGAAGGAGTCTCGGTTCATTCTGCGACACAAGGCTTTTGTCGCATAAAAAGCCGGTCCCCTCCTGATCAAGCTGACCTACCTCTATCACTAAACTAGACCAAATGACGTCGTGTAATAAATCTTCGGGTACTACACAGTATTGAGGTTCCGGCTGAGTTCTTACAATGGACGCCCCAATCAGAAATCTTACAAGGCCTAGTGTTGCTAGAGTATGCGTATTGGTTGATCTCTTGAAGGATATGCCCAATCTTGGCTGGGGATGGGAAAGTTTGGGCGCTGGCAACGAATCATTTACGAGAATCCCCCGAAGTCTTGCTCCTTCTGTCGTATGAGAGGCCACAGCCTAGATGAATGCAAAGCCAGACCTGTTCTAAATAAAGGCAAAGAACCTTTGCAGGATGATACTACGAACCCTAATGGAGCCAAGGAGAAAGCAGTTGCAGGCCAGGGTGAGACTTCGAAAGCTGCTGAGAGTGTAAAGCCAGTCACACAAACAGATCAAAACAAAAAATCAAGAACAGCGTGTGATTGGGAGGTTTTCGGTTGCGCCTAGTCTGGATGACCATGAAGTGCAACGAGTTAATGCTGCTATAAATGAGGAAGAAGCCAATGTTCTTGATAATAATAATCAGAAAGGCGAGATGGCAGGTGGTGTTGAATATCCGGATCTGGGATCACGTACTTCATTGATTCCTTTGTTGGCTGGTCCGGCATAGGAACAAGAAAGAGATCTCTTGTTGGTGCAGGTTCGTCCCTCCTTCCTTTGTAACCGATGGTATAGCTTCCCCAAAGGCTGCTTCTAATGGGTCAATGTGATTATATAAAGATTCACTCCCATGGTTCCTAGCCGGCCAACTGGAACAACTTGACTAGGAGATGAAGAGGGCAGAGATTGTAGCTAACACTGTCTCGACTCCTTGCCTTGCTCAATGCTTCTCCATCAACTGCAGCGGGAAGGGCAGCAAGAAAACTAAAGCGCTAACTCCTTAGCACAAGCGCTAAGCGATAATAATACCTTTCTTTATTAGTATTGTATTAGTTTAGACAATTAATGCTTTCGCGCTGTTGCTTGCATTAATTAGTCTATAGCAGCCTTTACTAATACTAATTAAAGCTTTCTAAAGCTCAATCCCTTGCTTGTTCTAACGCGCAACGGCTTTCTAGCAGCTCAATCCGTTGCTTGTTGCTCCAACTTAGGAGTAGGGGCTCTAGAGCCTTTTCCGCGGGCTGCTATGCTAGTTGTAGCGCGCGTTAGCTTTACTAATATAATATCAAGTAAAGGGGACTTTATCATGATCTTACGAATCTACAACTCTCTTTACTGAGCGAGACTCTACCCAGATCTAAAGAATTCGCCAAAGAGCCCTCTCCCTTGTATCAGGCCTCGGTACGGCCTATACATGATTGGGCCATGACGGTTTTGGCAAGGTTAAAAATGGATGGTACCTATAACCAGACCCAACCGTTGCAGTACCTGATAGGAAAGAATAAATGATTTTCTTTTGATCTCAAGGCTGCTACCGATTCCTTACCTGTTATCCTGACGTCCTGTATGATTGCAGGGTTGTTCGGAAATCCCTTTGCAACTTCCTGGACGTTCATACTTTGTTCTGTAGTCTTTCAATTACCATATTTAGATAATAAAGGCTATAGGTCATCGGTTGTGACGTTCACGAAGGTAGTTTACTTGCTTAGTGCTTGCGCTAAGGGCTAGGGTTGCTTTCTCTGTTGGTTGAATTCGCCACTAGGTGGAATCAGACCTTCGGCTCTCGATTGCTGCTTGATTACCTATGTCGCTTGCGTTAAGCTTTCTTCGCTTTCAGTTCTCGGAGATGCACAGGTCGTGGATTCCAAAGCCTAACAAGCCAGGAAAAATGCGCCCTATAACACCATGCAAGAAGGACCTCATTGTCATGGAAAAGCCCTTTCCTTACTCTTCAATATAGTCTATGAGGACGTCCTTCTGACCCACTCTCATGGCTTTTGGAAGGGGAGAGGACCCATTACCTTCTTTGCGCATGTTGATAGTTGGGGGACAGTAGATCGATTTCTCAAAGCAGACATTGTTGGTTGTTTTGATAACATTGATCACACTCTTCTAAATAGAAGAATTGGTTTAGATATGGGTGAGAGCAGTGAGGGCTTTTGTAACTCAATTTTTCAGCTTTCTAAAAAACGGAAATAAGAGATAAAGAAGGTAAGACTTATGGCTCTTGTATAAAAGGGATCCCTCAGGGCAGCCCGTTGTATCCCGTCTTAATGAACATCTTTCTTCACCGACTTGATGTGAAGACGCAAGACTTTATGAGTAAAGAAGCGAGAATTAGGTATGTGCGCTACGCTGACGATATAGCTTTTGCTATTAAGGAAGGAGCCAACTCAGAAATGGTAAGCCAAGGGTTCAAGCAATTCTTTAATGAAGTCTTGACTGAGCTCAAACTGGAAGCAACTAGTTTTGAGCTCGTTCGAGGAATAAGCAAGCCATGCTCTACCTTAGTTCTCGGAGTCCTAATATAAATTCGTCCGGACAGAAACTTGGAGTTAAGGGCAGCCATTAATGGGTTAAAAAACAAATTGTTTCAATCAATCGACAACGACATAAGGAAGATACAAGGCAAACGCGTAAAACACTTTGAGAGAGCGCTCCTTCCCCGAGTATTCCAGTATCTCGCTCTCTATTCGTGTTGTTGCAATGCTAACGAGGTACTAGCTTTTCTACAGAATTCGTACATTCAAAAGTACAAGTTGTATCTTCAACTACATAAGAAGAAAAAGCCCAAGGGTAAGGGCGACACCGAAAACCTCCTCAACTTAAGAAGTATCAATACGCGCTTAAAGCATTTCCAACTATAATTGCGTAAGAAAGGAATTCATTGACTTCGAACAACAAAAAGGAGGTCAATGAGCACTAACTCTCTTCTCTTACCCTTTTTTTTGGAAAGGAATGCTGCTATAAAGGAGGCGGAATTACTGTTCAGCTAGAGTATAATGCAGGATAGCCGCCGCTAACTAAATTCACACTATTTTCGTATAGAAACAACGGCACCAGTACGGCTTTTAGAGGGCCCTCTCCTCTCTTCTATTACTTGTTTGAGTTCCCCTGTCTCCCATCCTCTTTTCAAGTCCCACTCTTTTCCCGGTTAACAACGGCGGACCCTCTTAGTTATGTTAAATAGAGTCCCATCTAAGGGAACAGAACTCTTTAGTATCAAAAAGTCACATGGCAACCTATGCCCGAATCACATTCTTTTTTATTTGAGTTATCTTCTTTTATAGTCTTTTCTTTATTGGCTTCATCCCGTCCGTCCCATTATATCTAGTGCGTGTCATACTTTTTGGGTATAAGCCCTTAGCGCAAGCACTAAGCAAGTTCTTTCAGAACCTTACTTAAGGCCAGAGTACTTGAGCCTTGAAAAAGGATCTCAAATAGCCTTAGCGCAAGCAAGCACTAAGCAAGTAAACTACCTTTTTCGCTAAACCAACAAGGCATTCCATTGAATGAAGCCCACTTCCCTCCTAGAATGGAAAGCCGCTTTCGGGGGAGAACTCTTGCTCACAGGCTCCCCGAAACCAAGAGACGAGACAGAAGATGCATAAGATGCAGAGGATACTATGGATTCAGGGTGAGCCCCTATCCTATGTCTAGGAGTAGAGAAGAGAGCACCTTCACCCGGCAAAGCACTTATTTCCCGCTCTTCCTGCTTGGCCAAGATGTGTTAAACGAAACCTTCTTTAAAAATTTCTCTAAAGGTGGATAATGGGACTACAGGTCTGCTGCTTTTACTTTTTCTTTTTAGGAGAATAGAAAAATGTCGGCGAAAAGTAAAAGGCGGAGAATCCCTCGAAAAAAAGGCGGCAAATCGCGCAGAAGCTCTTTATTACTTTTTGCTGCGCTTGAACTGCAAGAAGAATCCAGGGATATTGTGTACCTAAATTCCACTTAAGGACCAAGACAAGCGGAGCCCAGATCCTGTTGAGGCAGAGTAAGAGGTAGTTTACTTGCTCGACATAGGGAGAGATAGCTTGCTTACTTAGTGTGAAGCGCTAAGGAATGATCCCCGATTCCCAGATAGCAATAGCAATGCGGCTAAAGCGATGCTAAGCGCACAGACAGAGAAAAAAGGGATTTTATTTATTTCGCCCCAATTGCAATGGATTCGCGAGCAGAGCCAAGGAACTTATGTGTAGAGTTCTGAACTGATGTGTAGCATCGGGGCCGCGGGATCAAGCTTCGGGCTAGCTTAAGAGTGGTCGAGCTTGTTCTCACCCTATGAGAGAAAGATCAGGATTAGCTCATTCAGCATCTGGGGACGGATAAGAATTACAGAGGGGCGAGATACTTTCTATACTGGTTGTCGAAAAAAGAAGGAAAATCCTATCCCTGTAGGAGTACTTGAAAGGATATTACTATGTGGTTGTCAAGCTCGTATCTCAGAGGAGAGGGTAACGAAGTAGCTCGACTGAAAGGAGAGGGTAACGAAGTAGCTCGACTGAAAGGAGAGGGTAACGAGACGGAAGATGTGATAGTTCGGGGTGTCAACTAGAGCAAGCTATCCCACATGGAACGAGAAACTCACGCCCAGTAGAGCTATATGCGTTCAGAGCTGCGGCTTGCATAGAGCCGGTCTCCCATGAGCGTAAGATCCTATCGTCTATAGACATGACTCCACTTTAGAGGAAATAATATAGGGACAGACACGCTCTTAGGGTAGGGTTAAAACTACTGAAATAGCCTGATCGTTATGACTAAACTTCTTCCTGATTGAATGAGTTAATGAGATAATCCTTCTATGTCTCACAGGACAGATAACTCAGTTAGATAAAGGTAGTTTACTTGCTTAGTGCGAAACCCTGCCTGTCCCATGATAGAACGAATTGGGCAACCTTAGCAGCTTCTTCTTGTTTAGCGAGGAAAGCCTGTTACGAGTAAGTGGAGGGGCGCAGAAATAACTAGAACTGAATGCGGAAAGTATGGAAAAACATCTCGTAATGTATTTAACCAGAAAATAGATTATGCTCCTGCGGAAGTATCTACCCGTTACGGAATCTTAGGTGTCAAAGTGTGGATTTCATATTGTAAAAAATAAAGGGGACGTGCTATATCCGAAACGCACGAAATATAGTAAATATCGTAAAGGCAGATGTAGTAAGGGTTGCAAACCGGACGGTACACAACTTGGTTTTGGAAGATATGGCACTAAAAGTTGTAGAGCTGGTCGTCTTTCATATCGAGCCATTGAAGCAGCGCGTCGGGCTACAATCGGACAATTCCATCGTGCTATGAGCCGAAGAAATAGTAAGATATGGGTAAGAGTTCTCGCTGATCTCCCTATTACCCGGAAACCTACAGAAGTAAGAATGGGAAGAGGTAAAGGAAATCCTACGGGTTGGATCGCTCGTGTGTCCACGGGACAAATCCCATTTGAAATGGATGGTGTGAGTTTGTCAAATGCTCGACAAGCCGCTACATTAGCGGCGCATAAACCATGTTCGTCAACCAAGTTTGTTCAGTGGTCGTAACGTAATTGGTTAGCGGGGGCCGGGATTCAAAAGAATTAGGCGAAGTGTTTGCTCCTGAACGCCGGAAGTGGAAAGACACTAAGGGGGAGGGATATACTCCTTGATTTTTGTAATCGCCGAAATTGTATGACAAACCTTTTTGTTCCAGGCGTACGACCTTGATACGTTACGGTTTTTTTCCGCCGGCCGGGTTTATAAAGTGATAGTAGTAAGAATAAATAAGAAAGATAAAAGCTAAGATTCAGGGAGGGAGGCCTTTATGGGAGAAAGGAAGAAAAGTATGTATGTATCTGGGGGGTGGAAGGAATTGGCAGAATTCTTTTAGGTCCCAATGAGGGGGGACGGGGTCATGCGACGGATGCAAGCTAGACTTTGAAGTAAAAAATCCAAGATTTCATAGAAGAAGGAAAAATCGACGTGGTGGATGAACAGGAAGCTCCTAAGAACCCCAACGATAAAATGGGAGTTTTTAAGAACTCGCTCCCTAGTCACGCTCTGGTCTCAACATGCTGGGCCGAGGAAGTGTCCGATTTCCAACAGCCCCCTACCATCACTACAATTAAAGCTATTAATACTCTCTGGCTTTGTGAGGAAGATCCCTCCCACTGGATCATCATGACCCCTATGTTCCGGCTTTTCAAAAGGCGATCCTGGAAGAAGAATTAAAAAAAGGGATAAGGCTGCAAGAAAGAACCTAGAGAGGAAGCTCCGCCGAAACGAAAGAAGAAGAGGAAATGCCGCTCAAAGGAGAAATGCTGCCGGAAGAAGAGGAAATAAGACTCGAGTCTCCGGAAATGTTTCAAGAGGGAGTTCCATGGGAAGAGGAAAATTCAGAAAAAGAGAAAGAAAAGAAGAAGATTGAATGGATTATACCAAACCTGCCTCCGCCGCCGTCGCACGAACCGTTTAAGATGGCCGCGGCTGGGTGGATTGTGGTGCTACCATTCCTTTAGGATACCTTTCGGCTTCAGTAAAAATTCTTCCCCCTTAGTTTTTATAGATATTGAGTTTGTACGGCAACTCAACTTTGAGTATGGAATTTACTTTGTTGGTTGAGTGGAGTTACGGTAGTTCAATCTATAAAGGAAGGACAATCGATCGCACTTTGCGCAGAACCACCGTTAGGTGGCTCTTTACTCCCTCAGGACTTGCTTCTTATTTTTCTTTCACCCCTCATCCCCTTTTATATCAATAGGGAGCTACGAGCAAGGCAGCTCTGCTCCGGAAAGAAAAGAAGCCAGCAGGTCCTTTTCCGCTTGATCGCTAACTCGTGAGCAAAGCCGCCCGTCATGCAGCATATGAGCGGATCTTCACTAAAAGCCGGTTCTATTGGCGGATGTATAATGCCCCTCACTCTGCCATGAGAACAAAGAAAGCTGCACTATCTCCTTGCAGCTTTGCCTGCCGCCCTTCGGTGAGTAGGATGGATAGCAAAGCCGCCTTCGGCCTTTTGCTTAGCAAGCCCCTCTTCGAGCCTCTGCTGAATTCCGCTCGCCCCGGTCCTTAGTAGCGTTGACAAAGTAAACCTTTCGATGTTGTTGTGACGCTTTGGTTAGGCTCGGTTGACAAAGTCAACGATACAAGCAAGGAGTTGACAAAGGAGAGCAGCCCCTGTTGATAGAGAGCTTACCGCCCCGCCCTTTATAGTCGCGACTGTTGTCATGGAAAAAGAGTGTGTTTTCCGTCAAAGAAGCATGCTTAACACAGCCTATAGCGTAAAGGCATTCGAGCCGCGTCTAAACTAAATTAAGGGTATAAGGGCCCGTACTCTCTCTTCTGTAGTAGATACGCTATCCCTTCCGGCCATGGTATGGGGGAAGGGAAGTGAGATCTACCGATTGATTTGATATTAGATGAGCGGCCGTACTATGATCGTTCGGGAGACATGGCCCCATGCGCTACACACAAGAATGAATTGTTATGCGGTCGGTAAACTATTTCCGCGGGCAGCCTATCAAATCAGATCACGTATTTTTTAATATGTCGTTCCGTCATGTACATGTATTCGGTCTTAAATTTTGATGTTCCTGCTCGTGCCCGGAGAGAGAATGGGCACGACTCCCCGTTCTAACGTCCAAAGCATGCCGACCGTTCTAAGTTCCGGGGTTGGGTCGGATAGGACCAGACCAAATCGGCTGGATCTGTGGAATCTGAACGGATCAGATCCAATCGGATCTGATCGTAGCTTCGAGTTCAGGTGCCGTACCGCGGCCGGACCGGAAAGGAAGGGGGCAGCGAACCTCCTGCCAAGAGGCCAAGGTTGCTTGCTAACTCTCAGCCACTTGTTAGAAGGAAGTGCAGCTTGATTGTAGGAAAAAGGGGAATCAACGGGAAGGAAAAAATAAGGTAGATTATTAGATTCTATTTCCTCCTTTTGTAAGGGTTGGCTTTAAGTGATAGGGGATGTGATTGGAATTCGTCTTTTCTTTGTTTGTATCACCGAGACACCCGAAGGGCCGGCCATATGTACCTCGGGAGACCCGGCCCATTCAAATAAAAATAGAACGAGCACCTACGACTAAAGGGAATGGAATGTCGACCACGGGGTGAGATGATCTTCTAATACGAGGGCGAGTGACTGGTCAAGTCATGAAACTTAGTCATTTTGATCAACATGGCTGCAAGTGGACTGGGTTTGTGTGTTTGAACTGACTACGACCAAAGTAAAGTAGCGGCTCCTTCAACCAAAAAAAGGGCGACCCCCTATTCACAAACCGAAAGAAATACCTCACTTACGAAGAAATAGTTGGAGCTGG